CTGGATAGTATAGCCGAGCCATTCTCCTTTATTTATGATGCTAAGAAGTAAAAAAAGCCAATAAAGAAAAAAAATATATTCATCCAACAAAAGGAGAGAGAGGGATTCGAACCCTCGATAGTTATTTTTATGAACTATACCGGTTTTCAAGACCGGAGCCATCAACCACTCGGCCATCTCTCCGAAAGATAATTTATATTTTATTTTTTTTTTCGACAAATAGAACATAGCCCTATGAGTTAATACGATCACTATGTAGAGAAAGATATGGGGTGTGACTTTATTTATAGGTCTATCAATCTGTCTATATAAATAAATGAGATACACGATCCAGTATACCTGTTTGTGAAGTCAAAAAGAACCTTTAACTTCATGCCCGACATAGAATAAAAGTGGTAAAAAGAAGTTGGAAATAAGTCATCTTGAATCAACGGATTCATGATAAAATCCCTTTATTTATTAAAAATTTTTTAGTGGGTAAGAGGATTAAATGGTGTATATTCTTTTGTTAATAGCTTGGAGGATTAAAAACATGACTATTGCTTTCCAATTGGCTGTTTTTGCATTAATTATTACTTCATCAATCTTACTGATTAGTGTACCCGTTGTATTTGCGTCTCCTGATGGTTGGTCGAGTAACAAAAATGTTGTATTTTCTGGTACATCTTTATGGATTGGATTAGTCTTCTTGGTGGGTATCCTTAATTCTCTTATCTCTTGAATTCATTCGTTGCAGATCCAAAAATGAGATGACCCCTCCCATTCCATGAATTACACATTCAAATTCAATATAAGTCCATAAAATGCAAATAAATAAAACAAAAAAATTAGAGGGGGGGGTCGAACTTCTGTAACTTGAGTAAAATATGAATAAAATATTAATAAATATCAATTTACTAAATATGAAATAGTAATAAATAACTAAATAAAAAAACTAATCAAAAATTGATATCTAATATAATATAGAAAATAATCTTTTATGGAAATATAGAATAATATATTTTTTAATATGAAATTCAATATCAATATATAGAATAAATTTATTATTAATATATAATATATAATATATATTTATTATATATTAATCGAATTGTTAATTGAATTGATTTGTTGGTAGAATTTTATGAAATGACCCCAAACCAAAGAGTGTATCTCGTCTAGCTTTGAACAAATATTACCCATAAATTTCTTATCAAGAAGGCAAAAAAATGCGGATATAGTCGAATGGTAAAATTTCTCTTTGCCAAGGAGAAGACGCGGGTTCGATTCCCGCTATCCGCCCAAATATAAATGGATTGAAAAAGAGAAAAGATTCGGTATAGTTGACCTGGAAATAGAGTAATTTTTTCCTCGCGTCCCAAAAGACAAGTATTAATTAATGACTAGTTAATAGAATAAAACTTACATTTGTTGAAAAAAAAAAAATGTTGCGGAGACAGGATTTGAACCCGTGACCTCAAGGTTATGAGCCTTGCGAGCTACCAAACTGCTCTACCCCGCGATGAAACAAAAAAACTTGGACTAAACTCTAATAAACAAAGAAGAATTGAATGCGCCCCTATTCCATATCTGTACAAATAGAATAGCCTATTTAGACAGAATGGTAAAGGGGCCTCATCGATTATAGAAAAAAATAGAAAAATTAAGGGATACTCAAATCCTTACCAGCTTGATCTTGTTGCCCCTGGCAACAAACATGCCTGAACCATTTCCCGAAGGATGTGTCCAGATAGTCCAAAGTCTCGATAGTTAGCTCTCGGTCTTCCGGTCGAAAAGCAACGTCTATGAAGACGTGTAGGTGCACTATTACGCGGTGGGGATTGTAATTTTCCATGAATTTTCCATTTCTCACTTAGCGACGGAATCTGACTTATTTCCTTTTTTGAGGATCGACGAATCAAATGATATTTTTGTTCCAATTTTTGCCTCTTCTTCTCCCTATAAATCAAACTTTTCTTTGCCATAATGCTTCAGTTCCTCTTATTATCAATGATAATGATACAAATCGGATCCTAGATGTAGAAATAAATATAAGAGTGCATACCTTTTTTTTATTAAAAAAATATATTGTTGCGGATAGAATACATAAATAATTAACCGAATTTGCCCGATGTGGAGGCAATCAAGAAAGCCGCATAAGTGAATATATAACCTACAGAAAAGTGAGCTAATCCAACCAACCTTGCTTGCACAATTGAAAGAGCTACTGGTTTATCTTTCCATCGAATCAAATTTGCCAAAGGTGTGCGTTCATGAGCCCATGCTAAAGTTTCAATCAATTCCTGCCAATAACCACGCCAGGAAATTAAGAACATAAATCCAGTAGCCCAAACAAGATGCCCAAATAAAAACATCCATGCCCAGACTGATAAACTATTCATACCAAACGGGTTATATCCATTGATAAGTTGTGAAGAGTTTAACCATAGATAATCTCTTAACCATCCCATCAAATAAGTGGAAGATTCGTTAAACTGTGAAACGTTACCCTGCCATAATG